TTTCAGACTTGGTACAACTCAAAATCATGATTCTCTTTGGTTTGCACAACCAACAAATTATTCCGAGAATCTACAAGAAGATAAAAAAATACGAGATTTTATCACAAATTATATACAAAAAAATATAAAAATATCTTCGGGTGTCGAGGGGATTGCACGGATAAAGATTCAAAAAAGAATCGATCTGATTCAAGTGATAATCTATATGGGATTTCCAAAGTTATTAATAGAGGGGAATCCTCGAAGAATCGAAGAATTACAAATTAATGTGCAAAAAAAACTGAATTGTGTGCACCGAAAACTTAACATTGCTATTACACGAATTGCAAACGCTTATAGACACCCTAATATTCTTGCAGAATTTATAGCCGGGCAATTAAAGAATAGAGTTTCATTTCGTAAAGCAATGAAAAAAGCTATTGAATTAACGGAACAGGCGGGTACAAAAGGAGTTCAAGTACAAATTGCAGGGCGTATCGACGGAAAAGAAATTGCACGTGTCGAATGGATCAGAGAAGGTAGGGTTCCTCTACAAACCATTCGAGCTAAAATTGATTATTGTTCCTATCCAGTTCGAACTATTTATGGGGTATTAGGGATCAAAGTTTGGATATTTGTAAACAAAGAATAATAAACTTTTCCTTATCCTTATCATTAAGTCATTAAGGTTCCATGTTTCGATAAAACAAAAAATTACAAATTCTTATTTTATTATAAAAAAATTGATAAATTTTTATAAGATTGAATAAATTCGATTAATCATTTGATTTTGAGATTGATTGCTATGCTTAGTGTGCGACTCGTTGGTTTTTTTTAGAGTGGCTATAATTCAAGAAAAAAAAAAAAAAAAATAAATCGGCTCGTGGTATGAATTTATTAATAAAGAACTAATAACCAACCCATCGCTTCGCATTATCAGGATCTATAAAAAACGAATCCAAATAAAAAATCTAAAGAAAAGATAGAATATATTGGGGATATAATTATAACAATTGAAATATTGCATAAAAAAAGGAAGAAAAACGAATCTGATTATGAATTGCAAAGCAATAAGAATATACGGATAAATGAAGGGTTGAAAGAAAGAGAGAAAAAGAATATCAATGATATAGAATTCTAATATGTAAAGGTCGATGGGTCATCTCATAAAAAGTAGTGTAATAAAGCATCAATATTAATTAACCCCTAATATCCATATTATAGAAGACTATATTCCTAGAACAAACAAATCAAGAGCCGCGAGTCAATACAAACTGAGAAGGTTGATTCAAGAAAAAAGAGAATCTTATTTAAATATTAGAGAGGCTCCGTTGTCGAATTCAGACCTAACCATTAATCGAGAAGCGATAGGAACGACGGAACCTGCGAATACCTAAGATTTTATTAAAAACAAATCTTCATGATTCATTGGGTGGGATGGCGAAACGAACCAAGAACCAATCCATTTTTTTGAGGAGTCATGGCCTATAACCCTACTGAAATTGATAATGAAAGAGTCAATTTTCGCCCGCGAAAATTTTTATTTTATTGAATTTTAGAAATTCGTTAGAACCTTCTAATATAACAAAACAACATTATTTAGTTATATATGGTTATATATGGATTGCTAAAATTGTCTATAAGACGACTACATGTTTAGTTATATATCAAAACAAGATATACAAATTTACAATAGATCAATAGATTCTATGAAATCTCAAAAAATCCCGTGATTCTATCCTATTTTTGATATTATTTTTTTTTCGGTTAAATCTATTTATTTTCTTTTTATTTTTGAATCGCTTCATTCGCGAGGAGCCGTATGAGGTGAAAATCTCATGTACGGTTCTGTAATAGCGATGGAATTGAAAAACAACCATCAACTATAACCCCCAAAGAACCAGATTCCGTAAACAACATAGAGGAAGAATGAAAGGAATATCCTATCGAGGTAATCATATTTGTTTCGGAAGATATGCTCTTCAGGCACTTGAACCCGCTTGGATCACATCTAGACAAATAGAAGCAGGGCGGCGGGCAATGTCACGAAATGTCCGCCGGGGTGGACAAATATGGGTTCGCATATTTCCAGACAAACCGATTACAGTAAGACCTACCGAAACGCGTATGGGTTCGGGAAAAGGATCTCCCGAATATTGGGTAGCTGTCGTTAAACCGGGTAGAATACTTTATGAAATGGGCGGAGTCGCAGAAAATATAGCCCGAAAGGCTATCTCAATAGCAGCATCAAAAATGCCTATACGAACTCAATTCATTAGTTCGGGATAAAAATGAGAAGAGAACCAAAGGAAAGAGGTCTTTAGGATGCAAAAAAAAATGGCAATTGTAGATTTCTTTTTTGTAACACAGAATATTTTTTTTACTTCAACTTTTGGGACTGAAAAAACAGATAAAATAAATGATATGATTCAACCTCAAACCCATTTGAATGTAGCCGATAACAGCGGAGCCCGCAAATTGATGTGTATTCGAATCATAGGAGCTAGTAATCGACGATATGCTTATATTGGTGACATTGTTGTTGCTGTAATAAAGGAAGCTGTACCAAATACGCCTTTAGAAAGATCAGAAGTGATCAGAGCTGTAATTGTACGTACTTGTAAAGAACTCAAACGTAGCAACGGGATGATAATCCACTATAATGATAATGCTGCGGTCGTCATTGATCAAGAAGGAAATCCAAAAGGAACTCGAATTTTTGGCGCAATCGCCAGGGAATTGAGACAGTTAAATTTCACTAAAATAGTTTCCTTAGCGCCCGAGGTATTATAAAGCGACACCCTGACATAGATATATTATTTTTGAATGAAATAGATTCATTAATAGATTATATCTCATGCATATACCTTTAGTATTTGTAATAATTATTAAATTAAATTATTATATATATAATTTATATATAATTTCAATTTAATATTTCATAACCTCAAAAAAAAAAAGATATGAATATTAGATATTTTATTGAATAAAAAATATAAAAAAGCGGCATGTTGATTATATCAAAAATCAGGGGCAACAATCATTTTGTTTATCATGAGTAAGGACACCATCGCTGATATAATAACTTCTATACGAAATGCTGACATGAATCGAAAGGGAATGGTTCAAATACCATCTACTAACATCAACGAAAACATTGTTAAAATACTTTTACGAGAGGGTTTTATTGAAAACGTGAGAAAACATAGAGAAGGCGACAAATATTTTTTAGTTTTAACTCTACGGTATAAAAGAAATAGGAAAGGATCATATAAAACTGTTTTAATTTTAAAACGGATCAGTACACCCGGTCTACGAATTTATTCTAATTATCAACGAATTCCTAGAATTTTAGGAGGAATGGGAATTGTAATTCTTTCTACTTCTAGAGGTATAATGACAGATCGAGAGGCTCGATTAGAAAGAATCGGTGGAGAAGTTTTATGTTATATATGGTAATTTTTTGGATATCCGAATTATATGAGAGAGAAACTTCTATCTATTTTTGTGAAAAAAGAGAGAAAACACGGATTTCTAATAGCACTCTTCATACAGTAGTGAATATACAGTAGTCAATGCACGAAAGGATTTTAACTGGAATAAGACGACAAAAACAAAAAATAAAATGGATTGATTTATGCGGGTTTAATTATTGAATCACTTCCCAAGGGTATGTTCCAGATTCCTTTATATTATAGAATCATATTTTGTTTGATTCGAATCTATGTTTCCGAAAGGATTCGACTCGACGTACTCTTTTTTGATATTTGCTATATAAATATAATAATAGAATATATGACCACGGAAGTAAAAAGGAAGTAAAAATGAAAATGGAAGTCTAAAGCATTTTTTAATTAGACTTGTGTTTTCAACTTCAACATTTTTTTTGAATTAGAAGTTAAAAATTTAAGGAAACCTTATTTTCTTCCAATAAAGAGATTAGGAATTAAGTTAAGGAATGACTAATATGAAAATAAGAGCCTCTGTTCGTAAAATTTGTGAAAAATGTCGATTGATCCGTAGGCGGGGGCGAATTATAGTAATTTGTTCCAACCCAAGACATAAACAAAGACAAGGATAATATTTCCACAAAGCAAAGAAGGGCTTTCTAGTCTAAAAAACCGGATGCACAAATGAAATAAATTAATAATAAATAATTAAAATATATATATAAAATTTAAAATATATATATAAAATAAAGAATTATTATATATTCTAAGTAATTATTATATATTCTAAGTAATATAGTTAAGTAGTCTAGTATTATAAGAAATTAAGAAATATTATTTATTATTTATAAAAAATTATTGATTTATTGATATTTCAAATTAATTATATTTATAGATTTATAGAATTAATAGAAATAGTACAATTATACAATTAATATAAAAAAATAGAATCTTAATTCTAGTTAAAAAATTAGAAAATAGTAAAGGATCTGTTTTTGACATAAAATGGATGTATCCATAGATCTTGGACTTCGATTTATAAATAATAATAATATAATTATAATAAAGTATGGCAAAACCTATACCAAAAACAAAAATTGGTTCGCGTAAAAATGGACGTATTGGTTCGCGTAAACATGCTCGGAAAATACCAAAGGGGGTTATTCATGTTCAAGCTAGTTTCAACAATACCATTGTGACTGTTACGGATGTACGGGGTCGGGTGATCTCTTGGTCCTCCGCCGGTACTTGCGGATTCAAGGGTACACGGAGGGGGACACCATTCGCCGCTCAAACCGCAGCAGGAAATGCTATTCGAACAGTAGCGGATCAAGGCATGCAACGAGCGGAAGTCATGATAAAAGGTCCCGGTCTCGGAAGAGATGCGGCATTAAGAGCTATTCGTAGAAGTGGTATATTATTAAAATTTATACGGGATGTAACCCCTATGCCACATAATGGATGTAGGTCCCCTAAAAAAAGACGTGTGTAAAACGAAAAATAAACATTGACGAGATTTCAAGAGAAATAAACAATTCAAGGATTGGATAAAAAATATAAAATATTTTACTA